AAGGTTTTTTGTTGCCGTCGGAAAAAGTAGAAGTCCCACTCCTATTAACATAGGAATTGGAAGTGAGATGAAAGGTATGATCCATGAATATTGATACGTATATTCCATAAAAAAAGTATATTTTATTCCTAATTAATTTTTCTAATTCACTAGCTCTTATCTCTTTTCAAAGGGATCAGTTAATAATTTTAATAGGCAAAACTAAAATCGAATTTTATATTCTTAATTATTGTTAATTTTTTGCCAAATACTTCAAATATTTCAACTCAAAAAGTTAGAATTGTTCAAATGATATGATCCAATGAAACTACTAGTGAACACAAAAACGAACACAAATATTTATTTAAAATAAAATTTTATTACGATATAGAAAATGAAAATTTTCTTTATTAGGATTATTTAATATACATTACAATAATTTCTCGCTATAGAGCAAGAACGCATAATTATATGAAAAACGCTATTTTTTTTTGGTATGAATCAGAAAAGACAGCCTACAATTTGATCCAATAAAATAAGACTTAATATATATATTTTCTTTGTTCCTAATCTAAAAATTTTAAATTTTATATATCTCTATTCTGATAGGAGTATAATATAATTTAAAGAATAAATGGATAATAAATAAATAAAATAGTAAAGAACAATTCGTTTTGAACAATAGATGTCTTTCACATCCAACTATAGCAATGAATAATCTATTATAATTTTTTAATGGCAGCTCCAAAAAAGCGCACTTCTATATCAAAAAAACGGATTCGGAAAAATATTTGGAAAAGCAAAGGGCGTCGGGCAGCGTTGAAAGCTTTTTCGCTAGCAAAATCTCTTTCAACGGGGAATTCACAAAGTTTTTTTGGGGACAAATCAAATAAATAATCAAACATTGGAATAATCTGAATCGGTTTGACTCAAAAAATAGCCTAGTAGAAATTTGTTTCTAATTATTATTATTTAAATAATAATTATATAAATAATTGAATAATAATAATGTGAATTTATAAAAAAAAAGAAAATTGTCACTAAACTAAAATAAATATATTCAAATCAAACAAAATTCACATTTTTTTTTAATCAAAGCAATTATTTGAATTTCCTAATGTTTTGAGAGGATGAATATGAAATTTGTTTTCCTTAGTATATGTAAAATAAAAATAAGAATTCTTTTGTTTACTCAATTAGAAAATTGAAAAACGATACTTTTTTTCTTTTTCAACGAATAAAAAGAAATAGAAATATAAGGGTTGACCTTTCTTTTTCATATTCATATCTTTGTTTTATCGTTTTTGGGGTTTTGGGGTGGGGAAAATAAGAATCCCCATCGCCCCAATAAAACAAAAAATTTTTTCTTTATTTTTAGAATATTCTATATTATAGAATATTCTAAAATTCTACTATATAAATATGTAAGATAAAAAAAATAGTAAACAAAAACTCTTTATTGAAAATTTTATGGGGCGTTGAAACGATAACATTAGTTGATTAAGTTTAAACTTTATTTTTAAATTCTATGAACCTTTAATTTCTCTAAATCATTATTACTATTATATAATATATCCCACCGAATACATAATTAAATTTGTTTGCAAAATCCTAACACAAATTCTATACACAATGAAAACCCTAACGATTAATACAAAGCTATGGAAATATTTCTCGAAATTTCTTGAATTAAGTGCTGTGCTGAAATTGTAATCGAAAAAAATATCCTATTTTGTTTTTTCATTGATAAAATGAGATAAAAAAGAAAACAAGGGAATCGTTTTATTTTAAAATGCAAATGGAAAATACCATTTGCATTTTAAAATTATATCTACGTATTGAAGCCAGAACTATCTAGTTACAACAGTTCCTTTTTTGAAAGAGAATAAACTACGAAAAATCCTATTGTTAAATAAAATAAAAATGGATACCTTAAATTATTATTGAAATAAATAATAATAAATACATATAAATATTAAATAAATGAAATCAAATAATAGATATTTTTATTGAAAAACGCTCAAATCCCTATTTTGAAAACTTTACCCTTTAGTTTTCAAAAGTTTTCAAATTAAAAGATAACGATAACGAGTTTTTTATCCCCTTAAATATTTAAACATTTTCTAAAAAATATTACATTGAATTGAGAATTGATTCTATTCTTTCAATCTCGACGATTGAATAATAATAGGTTATTATGATTTCGGGAAAGCCGCTATGGTGAAATCGGTAGACACGCTGCTCTTAGGAAGCAGTGCTAGAGCATCTCGGTTCGAGTCCGAGTGGCGGCATGGCATTTTGTATTATAAAAAAAGTCCTATAATATAATTAATTCAAGTCCCCGATTTTAATTCTTATAATTTAATAGATTTAAATTCAAATAATTTAATTGAGGGACCTTTTTTAATAATTAAATTTTTATGATATTTTCAACTTTAGAGCATATATTAACTCATATATCTTTTTCGGTCATTTCAATTGTCATTACAATTCATTTGATAACCTTATTAGTTGATGAGACCGCAGGACTCTATGCTTCGTCAGAAAAGGGCATGATAGCTACTTTTTTCTGTATAACTGGATTATTAGTTACTCGTTGGATTTATTTGAGGCATTTACCATTAAGTGATTTATATGAATCATTACTATTTCTTTCATGGGGTTTCTCCGTTATTCATATACTTACGTATTTTAAAAAATCTAAAAACCATTTTAGTGTAAGCGCAATAACCACGCCAAGTACTATTTTTACCCAAGGTTTTGCTACTTCGGGTTTTTTAACTGAAATGTATCAATCCCCACTATTAGTCCCCGCTCTCCAATCTCATTGGTTAATGATGCATGTAAGTATGATGGTATTGGGTTATGCATCTCTTTTATGTGGATCATTATTTTCAATAGCTCTTATAGTCATTACATTTCCAAAAGTTATAAGAATTTTTGGTAAAAACAAAATTTTATTAAATGCGTTATTTTCCTTTGATGAGATCCAATACATGAACGAATGGAACAATGTTTTAAGAAACACTTCTTTTTTTTCTTCGAAGAATTATTATAAGTCTCAATTGATTCAACAATTAGATCATTGGAGTTATCGTATTATTAGTCTAGGGTTTATATTTTTAAGCATAGGTATTCTTTCAGGGGCAGTATGGGCTAATGAGACGTGGGGATCATATTGGAATTGGGACCCAAAGGAAACTTGGGCATTTATTACTTGGACCATATTCGCAATTTATTTACATACTCGAACAAATAAAAATTTGCACGGTGTAAATTCCGCAATTGTGGCCTCTATTGGTTTTCTTATAATTTGGATATGCTATTTGGGGGTCAATCTATTAGGGGTAGGGCTACATAGTTATGGTTCATTTACATTAAGATCTGATTGAATGAATTCAAGAAAGGGCCTGACGAATCCAAACAAGGGAGAGTATAGATAAGAAAACTGTGTGTAAAACATCGAGAACCCCTTGAATCAAGTAATGTAGTGATTCAAATGGTTCTCACAAAAGCCAAATGTATGAGGAAGTCCAATTCATTTTTTATAGTTTACTTAAGAAAAAGAATTAAGAAAAGAAAAAAAAACTTCTTTTTTTTTATTGTGGAATGAACTATTTATAAAATAATGATTAATGATTATATTATAGTATAGTATTGCTGTTTCATTTTTTTATGAAAACTATCTAGAAAAATAATTAGATAAAATATCTTCGACCTTGTCAACTGATAGTGAGAAAACAAAATCTGGATAAATACCAATACCTATGACAGATATAAGGATAGAGATCGCAACAAACAACTCCCGCGGTCCCGAATCAAAAAAATAAGAATTTTGAGCATTGAAAAGCTTGTATCCATAGAACATCTGGCGTAACATAGATAATAAATAAATGGGAGTTAATATCATTCCAATTGACATTACCACCGTAATTAGTATTTTTGTCATTAAAAGGTATTTTTGGCTGGTAATTATTCCAAAAAATACTATTAATTCTGCAACAAAACCGCTCATGCCCGGCAATGCAAGGGAAGCCATCGATAAGATACTGAAAGTCGTGAATATTTTTGGAATTGGGATAGCCATTCCACCCATTTCGTCGAGATAAACAAGACGTATTCTATCATAACTTGTTCCCGACAAGAAAAAAAGCGCAGCGCCAATAAATCCATGAGAGATTATTTGTAAAATAGCTCCATTGAGTCCCATATCGCTTATAGAGCCAATTCCTATAATTATGAAACCCATATGAGATACGGAGGAATAAGCTATTCTTTTTTTTAAATTGCGTTGACCAGGAGATGTTGAAGCTGCATAGATTATTTGAATTATGCCTACTATCATCAACCAGGGTGAAAAGATAGAATGGGCGTAGGGTAATAATTCCATATTGATCCGAACCAATCCATATGCTCCCATTTTTAATAAGATTCCGGCTAGAAGCATACAAGTACTGTAATGTGCCTCTCCGTGGGTGTCTGGTAACCATGTATGCAAGGGTATAATCGGTGATTTGACAGCAAAAGCAATAAGAAATCCGATATAGAATATTATTTCCAGTGCTACAGGATACGATTGATTAGCTGATGTTTCAAAATTTAAAGTTGGTTCATTAGAACCGTATAAACCGATACCCATAACTCCCATTAACAAAAAAACAGAACTTCCCGCAGTGTACAAAATAAACTTTGTAGCTGAATACAAACGTTTCTTTCCTCCCCACATCGATAGAAGTAGATAAACGGGAATTAATTCTAACTCCCACATGATAAAAAATAGTAAGAGGTCTCGAGCAGAAAATGATCCTATTTGACCGCTATACATTGCTAACATTAGAAAATGGAATAATCGGGAATCTCGAGTAACAGGCCAAGCGGCTAAAGTAGCTAAAGTGGTGATAAATCCCGTCAATAAAATGGGTCCTACGGAAAGTCCATCTATTCCCAATCTCCAGTAAAAATCAAAAAAAAGGATCCATTTATAATCCTCCGTCAGTTGGATTAATGGATCGTCTAATTCGAAATGATAACAAAATGCATAGGTTGTTAGAAGGAGTTCGAGTACACAGATACATATTGTATACCATCTAATTACTTTATTTCCCCTATGAGGGAGAAAGAAAAGTAAGAAACCCGCAAATATTGGCAAAACTACAACTATTGTTAACCAAGGAAAATAATTCGTAGTAAAAACAAAATACACTTGGACTAAAAAAACCCATGTTCGAAAATGAAATAAAAAATATAAATATATATTTTGAACACGAGTTTTTGTCGGTAAAAAAGAAATCAAATGTATTCAAGGGGTTTTTATGGAACGTATCAATAAGCTAGACCCATGCTTCGAGTTGTTTCATGCCATAAATAAACTCGAACACTCAAGAAATCCGTCGGACAGGCAGATTCACATCTCTTACAACCAACACAGTCTTCTGTTCTTGGAGCCGAAGCTATTTGCTTAACTTTACATCCGCCCCAAGGTATCATTTCTAATACATCCGTGGGGCAAGCTCGGACACATTGAGTACACCCTATACATGTATCATAAATCTTTACTGAATGTGACATTGTATCTACAATTTTTTTTAACACTATAAATTTTCGATCGAGTAAATTTGTAAATGAATTATATATTTAGATACCAGATGAGTCAATAATTTATCAGAATTTTTATAATCAATCTACTTTCAGATTAACTCATGCGATAGGGCCAAGATACTTTGATTTTTTATGTTTTCGCAAACAAACATGATTGTAGATTACGTATTATACAGATAATTTGACTTGATTAATATCATAATTTATCTGATAAATACTACTTATTCAACAAATTCGATTGATTGATACGAGTTGATTTTCTGTTACGATAAATTGACGAAACTATAGCTGGGCCAATAGCTGCTTCAGCGGCTGCAATAGCTATAACAAAAATTGAGAAAATATTACCCTTTAATTGGCGACTATCAAAAAAATCAGAAAATGTTACAAAATTTATATTAACTGCATTCAGTATAAGCTCAAGACACATAAGGGCTCTAACCATATTTCGGCTCGTGATCAATCCATAGATACCGATAGAAAATAAATAGGCACTTATAACAAGTACATGTTCGAGCATGATTGACCAACTCCTTATCAATTCCGATTCATTTCAATATGAACAAAATTTTAATAGATTCCATTCAATTGACAAAAAAAAAGTACAGAACAAGGGAATATATTAGTAATCGATCGAATAAAAGAATTTTTTTTTGGACAGAAACAATCTTCAAATAGAATTGAAGGGGAATGTGTGTGATAACATAGAACAAAGTTTAATTTATGCTATTTCTAAAGATTTATTACTTACTGGCGAGCCAGGGCTATTGTGCCGATCAAAGCAGCTAAAAGAATGATCGAAATGAGTTCAAATGGAAGAAAAAAATATGTTGATAAATGAATTCCAATTTGTTGACTATTACTTATCAAATCTTGCTCTAGAATCTGGTTTGATCTTGTAGTCCAAATAATCCCATACCATGACGTATCTAGAATAGTAGTCATTAGTGAAACAAAAATACTTGTACAAATCAGAAAAGTAAATCCACTCCCAACGGTCCAAAGATTAAAATCTTTGGAATATTCTGAACCCTTCATGAACATCACAGCAAATATGATTAAAACATTTATAGCTCCCACGTAAATAAGGAGTTGCGCAGCAGCTACAAAATGGGAGTTTGCTAGAATATAGAATAAGGATATAGAAACAAGAACCAGTCCCAACGAAAAAGCAGAGTAAATGGAGTTGGTAAGTAATAGTACTCCCATACTTCCTAATATAAGACCTGATCCCAACAAGACTACAAGAAAATCACGTATCGGTCCAGGCAAATCCATTATATATAGTAAAATAAGAGATAAATAAATCGAAATCTTTTTCATGACCTTATTGATCTGACCAGGAAAAAAAATGCATAATCAATTCCTAATTAAATCTTAAGGGGTGTGAATTAATGCAGGTACAATTATTGGATTAATCTTATTTGTGATCTGAAAGAGTAGTTCGAAACTATATATTTCGAAATATATGGATTCAATCTAAATTAAGCTGCAACTCTCATGAATCAATAGTTTGGATTTGTGGGTATTGACCAAACAAACAAAACGAAAGAAACCTCATTTCTTTAAATCAAAACGGAACCTTAGTAATTTCCAATTACTCTTAAATCAATTAATCTTTAATCAAGGGATTTCCTTATTTTAGACTTGAATTTTAGGCGAATTCAAAATTGTTCTAATTGTATAATCATCAACTATTGACATTGGTAAACGACCCAAAGAAATTTGATTATAATTCAATTCGTGACGATCATAAGTAGAAAGTTCGTATTCTTCAGTCATTGATAAACAATTTGTTGGACAATATTCAACGCAGTTACCACAAAATATACAGATCCCGAAATCAATACTGTAATTAAGCAATCGTTTCTTTCGAATATCCGTTTCCAATTTCCAATCAACAACGGGTAGATCTATAGGACATACACGAACACATACTTCACAAGCAATGCATTTATCAAATTCAAAATGGATTCGACCGCGGAAACGCTCCGATGTGATTAATTTTTCGTAAGGATATTGAATAGTTACAGGCAAACGATTTGCATGGGATAACGTAATCATGAAACTTTGACCAATGTACCTTGCAGCTCGTACTGTTTGTTGACTATAATTCACGAACCCAGTTACCATAGGGAACATATTGTAATATCTCTAAAGAATTTTATGTTTGTTTCTTTCTCTTGTTTGAGCAAGTTGTGAATATAGAATTTGGTATTCCTTTACAGTGAAAAGAGTTGAAAAGAAGTTGTTAATAATAAATTACCGAGAGATATAGGTAAAAGAAATTTCCATCCAAGATTTAATAGTTGGTCTATTCTTAATCGGGGTAAAGTCCATCTTGTTGTTATAGAAATGAACAAGAACAGATAGGTTTTAGCTAATGTAATAAAGATACTAATTATCATTCCAAAGACTTCATACGCTTTATTTATTTCAAAAAACTCATAAACGAATATGTATTGAATCGAGATATCCCAACCACCCAAGTAAAGAACTGTTACAAATAATGAAGAAACTAATAGATTTAGATAGGAAGCAACGTAAAATAAACCAAATTTTATACCCGAATACTCGGTTTGATAACCCGCTACTAATTCTTCTTCCGCTTCTGGTAAATCAAAAGGTAATCTCTCGCATTCTGCTAAGGAAGAAATTAGAAAAATAACAAACCCTATAGGTTGACGCCACAAATTCCACCCCCAAAAACCATATTTTGATTGAGCCTCAACTATATCAACTGTACTTGAACTGTTAGCTAATCATAGTCGGCAAGAACATCACTGTTCTTATCGCTATTACAGAACCGTACATGAGATTTTCACCTCATACGGCTCCTCGAGGGCTATAAATAAATCTAAGGAGCGTGTCGGTATTATTTATCTTATCTTGATATGTCTTTTTTGTAGTATAGTATAAAAATCTATCGTGTGTCCCCACCCCAAATTAACCCAATTGAATTCTGTCTGTTCTAATAATAAAGTAAAGAAATAATAAAGTAAAGAAAAAAGGGGTACTTCTGAATTGATCTCATCCTTTAATAATTAAAATTTTTCTTTGTTAAGTAATAACTTAATTCTTCACTAAAATACTCTTTATTATAAATATCAATAACCCATCGTTTTCAATTACGAAAAAAAGCCTATTCCATTAGTTTATGAATTCGTGTACGAATTCTATCTCCATCACTAGGGATATTGGAAAGAAAATGAATATAGGAATAGATGGAGATAAGAAAGACTAAAAAAGATCTCTTTTTTTTGTTGTAATTGGATTCTTTCCATTTTTTTTGTTCCTGTTCTTCTTTTTGAGAAAGGGTGGACTTACTAAATAAGGGATTATTTCGTTTCCGATAATCATTTATTTAATGGGTGGATAGGCGCATACTCTGGATCGGAATCGTGGGGAGTATTGCCTGATCATTTCTACAAACTTAAGGCCCCAATTCGTATTCTTTTTATATTATGTATTTTACAAAAATTTACTTTTCTTTTGGATAATTTTTTAAATCTTCTTTACTAATCCTTTGTATATCTTGGTGTTTCTAACCATCCACTCACTCATTTTTGTTCAATTGGCCGTGTTATGGTAATACATATATGGTAATACATACAAATAATAGTGAAAACTCAATACGGTTGATCTTTTGAGTCCGCTTCAAGACAGGATGACTAGTGAACCAATCTTGGGATAACGGTTCTCTTGCACCTATGTTTATTTCTGCTTAACTCTTATACATAGAAAATGAGACTCAATATTTGGACTGCTAATTTTTATTTATATAAGCTGTTTTCTTTCACTCATATAACTATCTGATTTAGTTCATTAATCCGAATAATGAATATAAAAATGAAGATATCTATTCAATCCATTTCACCCCTTTTCTCGAAAAAAAAAGTGGGAGAAGTTTATGTCTCAACGAATCACACGTAGAAATATTGATAATACACATAGAGTTAATGGTATTTCATAACTAATTGATTGAGCAGCAGCTCGTAGACCACCTAAAAAGGAATATTTATTATTTGATCCATATCCTGACATAAGAAGTCCGATGGGAGCAATACTTGAAATGGCAATCCATAAAAAAACACCGATATGGAGATCGGCTAAAACAAGGCGATAACCAAAAGGAATTACTGAATAGCTTAGTAAAATTGCTATGATTGCTATAGATGGTCCGATACTGAATAAACGAGTATTACCTCTAGATGGAAGAAGATTTTCTTTAAAAAGTAGTTTTGTACCATCTGCTAAAGCTTGAAGAACTCCCAAAGGACCGGCATATTCAGGTCCAATACGTTGTTGTATCCCTGCGGATATTTCTCTTTCTAACCATACAATTACAAGTACGCCTATTGTAATTGCCAATACAGTAGTCAAAATAGGGACAAGCGCCCATAGAATTCCATAGACTTCTTGTAAGAATTGCAATCTAGAAAAAGAATTGATATCTTGTACTTCTGGTGTATCAATTATCATTTTAACGATCAACTTCTCCCATAATGATATCTATGCTACCTAGTATTGTCATAATATCGGCCAATTTCATTCTTTTAACTAACTGAGGAAGAATTTGCAAATTCATAAAACCCGGCGGTCGAATTTTCCATCTCCAAGGAAAACCACCCTGATCCCCTATCAGAAAAATGCCCAATTCCCCTTTTGGGGCTTCGACTCTCACATAAAGTTCTTGTTTCGCCAACTCAAAAGTTGGCGAAGGTTTTTTACTAATGAATCGATATTCAAAGTCATTCCATTCCGGATACCTTTCTCGATCAAAACATCGTATTTCTAAATTCTCATAGGGCCCCCCAGGAATTCCTTCCAAAGCTTGTTGAATAATTTTTATGGATTCCGTCATCTCACCAAGTCTGACTAAATAACGAGCTAATGAATCTCCTTCTTTTTGCCACTGAACTTCCCAATCAAATTCGTCATAACACTCATAATGATCAACTTTACGAAGATCCCATGGTATTCCGGAAGCTCGCAGCATTGGTCCGGATAAACCCCAATTGATTACTTCTTCTCCACAAATAATGCCTACCCCCTCAACTCGTTCTAAAAAAATAGGATTTTGTGTAATAAGTTTTTGATATTCAGCAACCCCTGTCAAAAAATAATCGCAGAAATCCAAACATTTATCTATCCAGCCATGAGGTAGATCAGCCGCGACCCCCCCGATACGAAAAAAATTATGCATCATTCTCATACCGGTGGCTGCTTCGAATAGATCATATACTAATTCTCTTTCTCTGAAAATATAGAAGAAGGGAGTCTGTGCGCCAATATCCGCCATAAAAGGGCCAAGCCATAACAGATGAGAAGCTACACGACTCAACTCCAACATAATTACTCTGATATAGCTGGCTCTTTTAGGTACTTGAATATTTCCCAACTGTTCTGGACCATTTACGGTTATTGCTTCTGTGAACATAGTAGCTAAGTAATCCCAACGTGTTACATAAGGTAGATATTGTATAATAGTTCGGTTTTCCGCAATTTTTTCCATCCCTCTGTGTAAATAACCCAATATTGGTTCACAGTCAATAACATCTTCACCATCCAAAGTAAGGATGAGTCGAAGAACACCGTGCATTGATGGGTGGTGAGGTCCCATATTGACTATCATGAGGTCTTTTCTTGTAGTTGGTCCATTCATAAGTTTTTCCTCGATTCATTTTTCCATGAATTTCTGAAAATGAAAATAAGTTCATAAAAATTTAAGATATAATAAATCAAATAATTTTAAATGACTTTTAAAATTAATGAGTTTTTGACTCCCGAATATCCAATTGATTAATTAATTCTTTATAACGCATTATATTTTTCTTTGTTAAATAAGAAAGTAATCGTTGGCGTTTTCCTAGAATTTTACGTAGACCTCTTTGAGATAAATAGTCTTTTTTGTGAAATTCAAAATGTGAAGTAAGTCTTCGTATCTTATTGGTGAAACTGAATACTTGAAATTCAACGGATCCTACGTTTTCTTTTTTTTCTTCTTGCAAAATAACCGAGATGAATGAATTTTTTACCATAAAATGAAATCCTCTTCCCCACCTTTTTCTTTTTTATAAATTTTTATTTATCAGTAATAAGAATGTCACTCATTTAAATTTGATATACATAATAATCTTAATTTCATTAAGAATTTCTATTCTTTTTTTTTCAAATCAAATTTATTAATAAGCAATCCAATTTTTAAAATTGGATTCAGATAGGTATACAAAAGGATGGTATATTTCTGCACGCACAAAAAATATCTAGACTTAAAATCTAAATTTAAATAAGAATATTTTCTTGATTCATTTCTTAATCGAATAGATACGTCATTGAATTAAATGAATATCATCTATCGGAATGTAAGACAGTTCCATATGTGTATTTCTTTGTCTTCATATACCATAGTACGGGAAATATAGGGAAAATGTAGCATTAACAAATTTGCAATTGTGGATACATATGGATTCTTAGCATACTAAAACGACTGCTATTATTGGTATCAAACCAATAACGATTCATACAAGCTAAATCTTCTAATCGATAATTCGGCCAAAGAAGGAACTTTAATTTATTTAGTTTATTTTTATATCTATCAAGATGTTTGCTTTTATCTAAAACAAGATCGCAATTTTTCACCTTATTTGCATTGTAAAATGCCGTATTTCTATGGATATCATTTCTATTCCGAGAATTGAAACAAATTTGAATTCTGAACTCTCTACGACCTCTAGGGGATAAAATATTTTCAGGAACAAGCAAATCATAATGATTACCCGCTCTATTTTCAGTCGTTTTTTGATGTATTGCAATGGATTCATCAAAACTCTTCTTATCAGCATAGCCTTTTTCTTGGTATCTTTGATTAATTTGGTACTTATTCTTATGAACTAATGAAATACCTATGGTTTGAGACATAATAAATTGTCCATCATTTTTTACAGACAGACGAACCGGTTCGATAATCAATATTCCCCTTTTCATTAATTCTGTAAGAGTTAAACCCTTCTGAACTATCAGAATATCCAGACTCATTTCTCTCCTTTGAATAGAGGATATAGCAATTTCTCTGAGATTTATCAGTCTAAGCAGGAGACAATATACTTTGATGTTATTGATCATTCTTTGATTTAAGGAATCATCCCATCTCAATTGAAAACGAAAATATCTTTTTAGTAAGAAATCAAGCTCTGCTTCCGTGTTTTTCTTGTATTGCTTTTTATTTATACGTTTTTTCGCATCTGTTCCCGCGGAATCTTCTTGAACATACTTTTTGTGGTTTGAGAGAGCCGATTCAAGATCCTCTTCGGCCACGGATTCCTTTTCTCCTTTATTTCGATTTTCTAATTCAAGAGTTTTTTCTATAAAAAGAGCTCTTTTTTTCTTTCTAATTAGTTTTTTATTTTTACTAACAATTTCATTTACATTCAAATTTAAAAGAAGTAATTTGATTGGTATGATCCACGGGTTAATCTTATATGCATTATAAAGTATCAAAAATTCTGGAAAGAACCAAAGTTCCAGATTGGATATTGAACGACTTAGTATTTCTTCATTGATTCTCATCCAATCAAAAAATATTTTTTTTTTTTTGTTGGATGGGTTGATTTCTTGATCTTGATTAATTGTGAGATAAAAAAAACTTTTCTTATCGATTTTTTCAATTTTTTTCAAATAATTAACCCCAGTTTTAGTATTTTTATTACTGTTTGTGTCAGCCTCAATATTGATCCAGGCTCCAATATCAGCCTTCTTTTTAAGACAAAAACGAAGCATTCTCCAATCTAAATATTTTCTATCCGGATTTTTTTCCATATCTAAAATATCATCTTCTACTAGATAATTATTCATAGAGATACATGTCAGTATATCAAAAAATTTCCATTTATCTGTGTTGTACTTATAAGATATTTCTTGATTAGTTTTTACTTGTACTGGTAATTCATAAATATATGAATCCTTATTATCTTCATAAATAAGAGATTTAGATGATAAAAGATCATATATATATATTTTTTTTTTATTCTCCTTTTTATTCGGTAATGAGTAGTATGTTTCAAAATCACTTTGTTTTTTGTAATCAATTAATCGGTTTTTTTCATATGAATAACATTGGTTAAAATCTTTATTTTTAGGACCTTGATTGACTCTATTTCGCCATTTGTGTGGTAATAATTTGGACCATCTAATCGGATATAAATCGTATTGATAATGACCCCTTAACCAATTTTTCCATTGATTCATTCCCGAATTTTGAAGATTCTTTTGTTTTAAGTCGGAATGGAATATTTCTTGTGCTCCCACAACTTTAACAAAATAATCCTGTATTTCATTCTTAAGAAAAAGAGATGTTCCGTGATATTGAAAGATAGGTCTTACCTTAGATAAGTTAATAATTTGTGTTTGTGATAATTTGTAAAATAAATATGCTTGCGACAAATACGACGAGTCCCAAAAGATCTTTCCATTCTTATTACTAATATTATAAAGTGACTTTTTTATAGTTGAAATAAAGTGAATTATACTTTGATTTGTTTTATCAATTCTTTCTTGATTTGCTTCATTATTGTAAATGTATTTATTAATAATTTTTTTTATTGAATCCAAAAAAAGTTGCGCATTAATCCTCGGGATATTAATCATACGTTGAAAGATATCTATGTTTATCTTTTCAACGAAAAATTTTAGAAAATGATGCGATTTACGAATTAATCGTACATTTTTTTTTTTTAATATCTTAAAAATCCTTTTGTGATATTCTAATATTTTATCATCATAACTTATTTTGTTAGGGCTAATATTTATTTCGGGATTTATAAACTCTTTTTTCGTATCTTTTCTAATTTTTTCAATTTTATTTAGTATTGTTTTTGTTCTATCAGTCAGATCTTTCATTTTTTTTTCTCTCAATGAAAAATTTGTCCAATCCATAGATCGAATTACAATGGACGAGTCGTGGATCATTCGATTACTTATTATCGAATTTTTTTCTTTTTTAGCTTCATTCAACTCGTATATTTCTTTCAATTCTAATAATCGAATTGGGTTTCTTTGTGAAAGTTCTTTTATTATTTCTTTTAAAAATATAATGTTTTTTATGACCCATTTTTTTGTTTCTTTTGAGATATTTAGAAACAAGTTTGTTCTTTCTTTTAAAACTCTTAGAATTTGAAAACGCTTCTTTTTCCATTTTTTCATTTTTTTTTCGAGTTCTTTTATAAAAATGGGTTCAAAAAAAGAAAGTTGTTTTCGGGGAGAACCAAAAGGCAGTTCAGCCTCCATTCCCCAAACCGTTAAAAAACAAAAATCATTTTGTTGTCCGTTCTTTTTTATTGAATCTTTTTTAGGGGATTGTAACCTAGATGTGTGCCACGGTTTCAGACGAAAAGGAAATAAGATCTTTATCTGAATACCGTCTGT